TTGTATTGACAGTTTTTTTCGTTCTCAAATTTGTATTGATAGTTACATTTTAAGTGGTATTGACAATTATAGTGACAGTTACATTTATAGTTACATTTTTGATGAAAGCAGAAATAGTAGTGAAAACCAGAGTTCAAGTATAAAACCGAGCCCGGATGGTAGTGATTTAACTATAACAGAAACAGAAAGTTCTAATGATCTAGATGTGACTCGAAAATACAGGCATTTGTGGGTTCAATGCGAAAATTGTTATGGATTAAATTATAAGAAATTTTTGAAATCAAAAATGAATATTTGCGAACACTGTGGACATCATTTGAAAATGAGTAGTTCAGATAGAATCGAGCTTTCGATTGATCCAGATACTTGGGCTCCAATGGATGAAGACATGGTCTCTCTGGATCCCATTGAATTTAATTTAGAAGAGGAATCTTACAAAGATCGTATTGATTCTTATCAAAGAAAGACAGGATTAACTGAGGCTGTTCAAACAGGCACAGGTCGACTAAATGGTATTCCCGTAGCAATTGGGATTATGGATTTTCAGTTTATGGGGGGTAGTATGGGATCGGTAGTTGGTGAGAAAATCACCCGTTTGATCGAATATGCTACCAATCAATTTTTACCTCTTATTTTAGTGTGTGCTTCTGGAGGAGCACGCATGCAAGAAGGAAGTTTGAGCTTGATGCAAATGGCTAAAATATCTTCCGCTTTATATGATTATCAAGTAAATAAAAAGTTATTTTATGTATCAATCCTTACATCTCCTACTACTGGTGGGGTAACAGCTAGTTTTGGTATGTTGGGGGATATCATTATTGCTGAACCCAATGCCTACATTGCATTTGCGGGTAAAAGAGTAATTGAACAAACATTGAATAAAACAGTACCTGAGGGTTCCCAAGCGGCTGAATATTTATTCCATAAGGGCCTATTCGATCCAATCGTACCGCGTAATCTTTTAAAAGGCGTTCTGAATGAATTATTTCAGCTCCATGCTTTCTTTCCTCTGAATCAAAATTCAATCAAGTAGATGCTTAATAAAAAAAAATAGAAATTATTATTATTTTTTTTGTGTGTAGAACAAGTAGTTATTTAGTTTATAGAAATCAAAGTAAAAATAAATTCTTCGGATTTTTTTTTACTTTGATAACATTTGGTAACATAAGATTTAATTGTAAAAAGAATTATGCGAATAATTTTTTTTTACCGATATTCCTGATTAGTAATCAGGAAACCTCTATCAAACAAAAAAAAGAGAGAATTCTTTCTTCCGCGAAATGAAAATTAGGCAAGGCGAATAAAACGAGAATTTCACGTTCCCTTCTTATGTGTATATAATTCACATATAGAAAATTTAAAAGTATAGAAAGATGCAAGATTCTATATTTTTTGAGAATCCCCAGTTTTACTAAGAATACCTATTCTCGGATCGAATTATAACAAATTTTTCGGGAATTTGTAAGAAACTCTTTCTTTAATTTTATTCAAGTTTATTAAATTTTTAGACAAAAACAAGATAATAAAAAAAGGAGATTCTCATACATATACATATATATATATAATGTATTAATGTAGAAAGGTGAAAAATTCTATTTAGTTAGTTCAACATTCCTTGTTTTATTATATTTATAAATTTATAATTTTATATTTATATATATAAATTTTTATTTATAATTTAGATATATTATAATTCTATTTTCTATTTTTATTTATATATATTAATATTATGTACTTACATATACTCAATTATGTACTCACATATACTCACTTAGTTTAGCTATACTTAGTATAATTATATATGAATTATAATGATTATACGATACCTTTCTAACAATATAACAATAACAGGTACAAATATTAAATCCAGGTATCCATTTTATGACAACTCTCAATAACTTACCCTCGATTTTGGTGCCTTTAGTGGGCCTAGTATTTCCGGCAATTGCGATGGCTTCTTTATTTCTTCATGTTCAAAAAAACAAGATTTTTTAGATATAGATATGATGGGGCCAAATCTCATCTATTTTTTTTCAAGACTTAGACTTAGACCATAACACAGATATTTTTTTATTAGAATAAAATATGTTATGTGATGTGGTTTCCCCCGAGCATAAGCTATTATGCATGCGCAAACATGATATGTGTAAATGAATTATAGCTATTTGAAAAAAATCGGGATCGGGGCGAATATCTGAAATGTAAAGTTAATGTATCCATATGTAGATATCTATAGGGAATCATACGAAGTGGATGTTATTATTTTAGATCTAAGCAATTCGATGAATTACTCCTAAAAGTTCACATCGGAATAGTGCTAGTTGATGAGAGTTACTTCGGAAACACACAAAAAAAGTCAAATTCATTTGGGTTATTCTCTCAATTTCAATAAAATGCAACTAGATCTAATATGAATTGGCGATCAGAACATATATGGATAGAACTTATAGCGGGGTCTCGAAAAACAAGTAATTTCTGCTGGGCCTTTATCCTTTTTTTAGGTTCATTGGGGTTTTTATTTGTTGGAATTTCCAGTTATCTTGGTAGGAATTTTATATCTTTATTTCCGTCTCCACAAATAATTTTTTTTCCACAGGGGATCGTGATGTCTTTCTACGGGATTGCGGGTCTCTTTATTAGCTCCTATTTGTGGTGCACAATTTCGTGGAATGTAGGTAGTGGTTATGATCGATTCGATAGAAAAGAAGGAATAGTGTGTATTTTTCGTTGGGGATTTCCTGGAAAAAATCGTCGCATCTTACTTCAATTCCTTATGAAAGACATCCAGTCCATCAGAATAGAAGTTAAAGAGGGTATTTATGCTCGTCGTGTCCTTTATATGGAAATCAGAGGCCATGGGGCTATTCCCTTGACTCGTACTGATGAGAATTTGACTCCACGAGAAATTGAGCAAAAAGCTGCTGAATTGGCTTATTTCTTGCGTGTACCGATTGAAGTATTTTGAAAAATGAACTGAAAATAGTGAATGCTTTTTTTTTTTCAAAAAAATTTGATATTTTGATAGAAAGAGAGGTCTTTCCTTTCAAAATCCGAATAATATTCATTACTTGAAGGGGCGCTTTTGTGCCTTTATTTATCGAAAGGGGGCACTTTCTTCGAATTTTAGCAAATGAAATGATATAGTTGAAAACAATATCTTTATTCGAATTGGAAGTGCGAATTTGAAATGGACTCTTTCTTATTCCATTTCTGTATTATTTCTAAATTCAAGTACTAACCACTGAATCATACACACAAAAAAAAAAAGCAGGGAATAGATTCATGGGCTCGATGACTTGTAATAGAACCTATCCTTAATATGAATATTAGTTAATATCATATGGAGTCGACGAATGAGGTGAGTTCATTTAAAATTCAAAGACGAAAAAATGGCAAAAAAGAAAGCATTCATTCCCCTTCTATATCTTGCATCTATAGTATTTTTGCCCTGGTGTATCTCTCTCTCATTTACTAAAAGTCTGGAATCTTGGGTTACTAATTGGTGGGATACTAGGCAATCCGAAATTTTCTTGAATATCATTCAAGAAAAGAGTATTATAAAAAAATTCATAGAATTAGAGGAACTCTTCCTCCTGGACGAAATGATAAAGGAATACCCGGAAACACATCTAGAAAAGCTTGGTATCGGAATCTCCAAAGAAACGATCCAATTGATCAAGATACACAATGCAGATTGTATCCATACGATTTTGAACTTCTCAACAAATATAATCTGTTTCGTTATTCTAAGTGGTTATTCTATTCTAGTTAATGAAGAACTTGTTATTCTTAACTCTTGGGTTCAAGAATTCCTATATAACTTAAGCGACACACCAAAAGCTTTTTCAATTCTTTTATTAACTGATTTATGTATAGGATTCCATTCGCCCCACGGTTGGGAACTAATGATTGGCTCTATCTACAAAGATTTTGGATTTGCTCATAACGATCAAATTATATCCGGCCTTGTTTCCACTTTTCCGGTCATTCTAGATACAATTTTTAAATATTTGATCTTCCGTTATTTAAATCGTGTATCTCCCTCACTTGTAGTGATTTATCATTCAATGAATGACTGAAAAATGATTCACTGATCAAATTATAATGGTTGTTACTTTGTACATAAGCAAAACATTAAAAATTGTACTTATTCTTTCTACTCATACAAGGGATTCCTCCTATATTCCATTAACATTTTTTTAGTAAATAGCAGAATCATAGATAGGGAACTATACTAGACTAGGAACCTACCTAATTTTATTGTATAAATTTTCGATACCAATGATTGGACCATGCAAACTATAAATACCCTTTTTTCTTGGATAAAGGAAGAGATTGCTCGATACATTTCCATATCGCTCATAATATATATAATAGCTAGGGCACCTATTTCAAATGCATATCCCATTTTTGCACAGCAGGGTTATGAAAATCCACGAGAAGCGACTGGCCGTATTGTATGTGCCAATTGCCATTTAGCTAATAAACCCGTGGATATCGAGGTTCCACAAGCGGTACTTCCTGATACTGTATTTGAAGCAGTTGTTCGAATTCCTTATGATATGCAACTGAAACAAGTTCTTGCTAATGGAAAAAAGGGAGCTTTGAATGTAGGGGCTGTTCTTATTTTACCTGAGGGGTTTGAATTAGCCCCCCCCGATCGTATTTCGCCCGAGATTAAAGAAAAGATAGGCAATCTGTCTTTTCAGAACTATCGCCCTAATAAAAAAAATATTCTTGTGATAGGTCCTGTTCCTGGTCAGAAATATAGCGAAGTCACTTTTCCTATTCTTTCCCCAGACCCCGCTACTCAGAAAGATGTTCACTTCTTAAAATATCCCATATACGTAGGCGGGAACAGGGGAAGGGGTCAGATTTATCCCGACGGTAGCAAGAGTAACAATAATGTTTATAATGCTACAGCATCAGGTATAGTAAGCAAAATTATACGAAAAGAAAAAGGAGGATACGAAATAAACATAGTGGATGCATCGGATGGA